ATTGGATCGAGTGAAAAATCCTATTGTTTTGATTGTGGACTCAAGGGTTCAGGTTCAAACATGTTCTTTGAAGAAATATATGAGTTCTATTATAATAGAAAAAAATATGTTTTTTTTATTCCATTTAAGCAAATCGAGAAAAGGAAAAACATAATAAGAAATGACACTCCTATCATAGGAATAGCCTTGTTGCTGCTTCAATAACAAGCATTTTCGTTTTCAAATCAAATAAATCATTTGATCTATGATTCATTGGAACAAGGAATGGCCTGGCTAGGTACTGGCCAGGCCGGGGGAATAAAAGAAAGAACTTTTCGGACGAAATCAAAGAGGTACTCTTTCTATTGGAGATATCTGTTTCGAATCATTATCTAAAGGGAATTGATGATTGATCAAATTCGTCTATATTTATAGAATAAAGAAAGATAAGGAAAAACTTTTATCAACCTTTACTTCACGCGTCACATATGAATTATCCTTTTAAAATTGGGAGAGATGGCTGAGTGGACTAAAGCGGCGGATTGCTAATCCGTTGTACGAATTATTTGTACCGAGGGTTCGAATCCCCCTCTCTCCGTTTCTTCTGATCACTTGATATTTCCCTTTCGAATTCGAACAAATCTCTAACCCCCTTTCTCATAGTTAAATGTATGGAATGGAGAAAGAAAATCCTAAGAAAATTCAGAAATCGAGCAAGGAAAAACCCCTGATTTTTTTATTCATCACGTCCAGGATTACGTCCTGGATCATTAGATAGGAATCCGAAGATGAAGAGAGAAACAAAGAATATCACTACTGTGTAAACGAAGAGTTTGAGAGTAAGCATTACACAATCTCCAAGATCATTTTGGGGGAAATAGGGGAATAGATTCTCCATTTTTGTACCACATATTCCGTTTTGACACCAAGAAAAGAAGCGGTTTCTAGAAAACATAAGGAATTTGCAGGAATGAATTTGTAATAAGATTCTGATTCTTTCGTTAACAAAATGATCTCTCATACCTACAATTAGGTATTGTAGGGACCATACATAGGGTCTTCGACCCCCAGAAGGAATGAAGAAATGAGGTGATTCCGATTCATCTCGGTTATCCAAAATAATTTCCATGTTTGAGTCGAGGGTTCATTATCTGATCTTATCAATTCTTAAGAATTGAATTTTTTTGATCGAATAAATCATGAATGTTTCTAAGACAGTATTAAAGATCTCATCGAAAACTTACAGCTGCTTGCCAAACAAGGGCTAAGAGAAAAAAGAGCACAGGTATGACTGGCATAACATCTACGATTGGATTGAAAAAAGCATAAGCTTCGGGCAATTTGGCGAAGAAAAAGCTACTCGAATGAAGGGCAGAATTAAGACAGATCAAACTAAAGATATTAAGCATAACAAACATTTTGTTCTTGGAGAAAATTTCATTATTATTGGGTTATTGATATAAGGGGAAAATGAAGAAAGAAGGGAAAGTAGGCCGCAAAATCTTTCTTTTTCTTTGAACTCCCTCAATCAAAAATCCTTCAATTCTCAAATGAGAATAGAAGGAATCATACCTTACATACAATATCTTAATTGAATTATATGTAATGATCAATAAATTCATTTTGATTCTACATCTACGTGTGTAGAATCATAGCAACAACCAATTCAATAGATATTGGGGCTGGAATTGACGAACAACCAATACCGATATTAGTGTTTATCGGTGTCGAATAGAAATAAAAATGGGGCGTGGCCAAGTGGTAAGGCAACGGGTTTTGGTCCCGTTACTCGGAGGTTCGAATCCTTCCGTCCCAGACCAATTCTATCATAACAAAGATTGTTCTTTTTAACAATCTTCTGTTTAAGGGTGTAATGTTGGATACAATGTGATCCAATCTTTCTTTGTGATTTCTAATGATTCTTCTATAGAATCATATCTTCCCTTTCGATTTTGTTTCTCACAAACAAACGGATCGAGTATCAATGACATGTGGATGGAAATAAATATCTTTTTTGATATAGGTAGGATGGGAACAAAGATCAAAGTGAAATTCAAAAAAAAAAACTGGGTGGGCCATTCAGCGTATGTTCGCCCCCTCGCCCATATTCATATTGAAGGTTAGTTAGTCATTTGGATAAACTTTATGCCCCATATCTATGATATTTTGATTCTCACATGACGCATTCTGAGTCGAAATGCGAAATAAAAGAGAAGTCTCTACCTTCCCTAAAGTAAATATAAATAAAGATAGGGTAGACAAAATGACTAATTCTATGTGGATCCTGAATCCTAAAAAACGGGGGGGGGTTCTTGGTATTAATTCCATCGCTGGAATTAAAGCTCCTGAGACTGGGGTGGGACAAAATCAAACAAAATAGTAACAACGAATTGATATGAACCCATTTTGCTTTGTACTTATACAAGACAGGATAGCATCCCATAAGAAGATCCTTTTAAATTGGCTTTGGGTATGATTCATGATCCCCATGGAATTCGTGTCGATATGAGTTAATCCGCAAAGGAAAGGAAGGTATCAATTTCAAGACCCTTGCCATCCGGATCTTATTAACAAACAAGAAAATTCAATTCAATACGGAACAGATTATTTTCTTTGGACCTAATTTCTTTTATTTTGTATTTGATTTGGCTCCAATGAATAATTGGAAATCAATGTAGCGATCAATTGGGGGAGGGGGGAGATTCATACATTCACTTTACTTTATGGAAAGATTCCTGAATCTGAAGTAAGGAAAAATCTGTAGAAAATGAACCATGCCTATATGTATTGTTATTGTTCTATTTCAGTGATCAGTGACACCGGTGTTTCAGTTTTGGCGAAAAAGATCTGCGATCCCTTAAATACCCACGATTACCCCCGGTAACACTTGTTTGGTGTATCTGATGAATACGATAAAATCAGACTCCTACGATTCTGATTTTATCAATCAGATGAAAGAATACCTGAAAGAATACCGACCTTAATCTTTTCTTTCATGAGCCCCTTCTATCCATCCCCAAGAAAACAAAACAATTGGATTTGTTTCTTGACCCATTTATCTGGTTTAAATTATTGATGATTCAATCGGAAAGGAAACATAGAGGTCTCTTATGATGATCAAATTCGCGTCTGATTTAATTAATCAGATATCTGCTAAACATTTTTAGATCCTCGTTGTACCGACTTGTTGATGGATTTAGAGATTCAATTCAGTCTTTACTGGAAAACTTATTTCCAGTAATGATGTCGAAGTAGGAAATTCTTGAAATTGTTTTTTATGATTCTTTATAAATTCTTTCTACTCGAAGAAGTGTGACATTGGTGAATCTATCCTATCGAGTCACTTGTGATCTTTCCCGGTCATTGGAATAGCTTATTTGGTTAATGACTCATTCTGTTCCGGTATCGGTAATCTAATTAAAGACCCCTCTTTAGTTTTAGTTGTTTGAGAAAGAATTGGATCTTTCATGATTCATCATCCCTAACAATCTGTTGAAGATGTAAAGAAGTGTTAAGCAACGCATTTCTTCGTGTTTTTTATAAATGTGTTTCATTCTTCTAATAAAATATGGGGTTAAATTATATTCTTGCTGAGACTTCTCCAGATCCATATATGAAAATGAAAGTATGGAGGACTTCATATACTATATACCGATTGAGCCAATGACTATTCATGATTCCATATTGAATCAATTCCATACCGGTCCAAAATTAGAGGAATGTTATGGTAAAACTTCGTTTGAAACGATGTGGTAGAAAGCAACGTGCGACTTGAAGGACATTATTGGCTGTGGATTCTTGTACCCACCATTTTATATATCAAAGAAGATGCTCTCGGCTCGACATAGTTTGTTCTATTCCACTAGGACCCCAATTTTGGGGTTGTAATAAAATAATATATATATAATATAGTACATGATGGAGCTCGAGCATAAAGAATTGGTTCATTTAGTAGAGAGAAGGATCTAGGGTTAATGCCAATCAATAAGTTGGAACAACTTCGTAAGTATATCTTCGGTATAGAAATTGAAAGGAACAAGTTCGAACAAGTAAAAAAAAAAAAAGTAAAATGAATTTGTCGAAATAGTTTTACCAATTCCGATCAAAAGTGTATCACAGGGGAATCAATCGTTTCCATAGAACGAAATAACAAAAGGTATGTTGCTACCATTTTGAAACAATTAAGGATCACCGAAGTAATGTCTAAACCCAAGGATTCAAAGCAAAGATAAAATAAAGGATACCGGAACAAGGAAACACCGTTTTCAATTGTCTCAACAACTAGATCAGAATGGGGAAGAAATAAAATAGACTCTAGGCGAGACAAACAAAAGAGGTTAGAGACGGCTCAATAAATGTCTAAGGGTTTCCCTTCGAGCTCTTTGAGAATTACCCAACTTGAGTTATGAGTACGAATGAGATTTCTTTTTTTTTTCAGGAAGGAAGAACAAAAAAAAATGACTCAAATCATAGTCTAATTGATGATTTTGTGGATCTATTTGCCACTACAATACATAAATTCGAATCATTCTTTTTCGAGCCGTACGAGGAGAAAACCTCTTATACGTTTCTAGGGGGGGTTGTTCATTTATGTCTATCCCAATGAGTCATCTATCGAATCGTTGCAATTGATGTTCGATCCCGAAGAGAGGGAAGGGATCTTCGTAAAGTGGGTTTTTACGATCCGATAAAGAACCAAACTTATTCAAATGTTTCCGCTATTCTATATTTCCTTGAAAAAGGCGCTCAACCTACAGGAACTGTTCATGATATTTCAAAGAAGGCGGAGGTATTTAAGGAATTTCGAATTAATCAAATGAAATTAATGAAATAAAAAAAAAGGGGGGGGGTGCCCAGTATCTAGCTTTGTCTAATTGTTTCTCCACCATTCCTTATTTTTTTTCTCTATTCTCTATTCATTGTTGCTCTCACATGACCCCGTATCATAGAACTATAAAAAAAAATATCTTCTCTTGATATGAGACAGATAGAAAAAAGATTGAGTGAATAGATGAAATAACTGGGAAATTGTGGGATTACCATCAATCAGATGGTTTTCGTTGGGACTCCACCAACAAACAAAAGGTCAATCTTGCTTATTATACCTCTATTGAATAAACCCGACATTTTTTTCTTACCGGAATTCCTTATTTATTTCCCCACTCATACTTCATCCCTTATCTATGTTGTAGTGTCACTCCAACACAAGTCCTTGTTTTATTTATTGAATTGGTTTTCTCAACATTCAATTCATATTGACAATGGTGTATCGAACAAATATAATTCGATCGTGGATAAATAGATCTATTTATCCGCATTTCATAAGTTTGTTTCTTTATTTCACTCAAACGATGGGTTCGTCAATTTCGTTGTGACATCAAGAAGTATATTAGTTAATATAATGAAAAAAAAAATAGAGTATGGGTAGTCTATCAATTTTGACATCTATTTAGATTTTCTCTATAATTTATCCCAGAATCTGTTGTATTTTCATCTGATCTCTGTTCATTTTTATGTTCACAATTGATCATCAAATCTTTCTTTTTGATCTGTTGCTAGTTCAATGTTTTGACGAGGTCGGGCAATCGAATCTCTTTATTTATTTTTTATTCCGATCGTATCTACACACCCGATTTATATGGGTTGCTAACTCAACGGTAGAGTACTCGGCTTTTAAGTGCGGCTATGGTCTTTTACACATTTTGATGAAGCAACGGATTCGTCCATACCATTGGTAGAGTTTGTAAGACCACGACTGATCCTGAAAGGGAATGAAAGGAAAAAACAGCATGTCGTATCAATGGAGAACTCTTAGAATACTTCATCCTTAACGGATCGATACAAAATCTTGTTTTGATTCTTTTCTTGGAAAGGGGTCAAATCAATTCAAGTTGGGTCGAGTGAATAAATGGATAGAGCCCTATAGCTCCAATTATAGGGAAACCAAAAGCAACGAGCTTCTGTTTGTTCTTAATTCGAATGATTACCCGATCTAATTAGACGTTAAAAATAGATTAGTGCCTGATGTGGGAAAGGATTCTCTTGTGAGTGGATCATCAATTCCTTTTTTTTTCATGAATCCTAACTATTCTCTATTATGTTCTCTATTATGTAGTGGAGACGAATGTGTAGAAGAAACGGTATACTGATCAAAATTCATTATTCCAAAGTCAAAAGAGTGATCGGGTTGTAGAAATAAAGGATTTCTAACCATCTCTTGTAACTATAACGAACATAAATAAATTGGATGGAAATAGGATCCGTTGATTGTCCTTTCTGGCTCCGGGGTATCTATTCTTTTCTTACTATATACCTTGTTCTGACCGTATCGTACTATGTATTATTTGATAACTCAAGAAATCCCCCATTTGGTTCAAGTGTAATTTCAAATGGAAATGGAGGAACTACAAGGATATTTAGAAATGGATGGATTTCGGAAACAATACTTCCTATATCCGTTTCTATTTCAGGAATATATCTACGCGCTTGCTCATGGTCATGCTTTAAATGGATCGATTCTTTATGAACCGGTGGAAGATTTAGATCATGACAATAAATCCAGTTCACTAATTGTGAAACGTTTAATTACTCGAATGCATCAACAGAATCGTTTGATTATTTCGGTTAATGATTCTAATCAAAATCGATTCGTTGGGCACAACAATCATTTTGATTCTCAAATGATATCGGAGGGTTTTGCAGTCGTTGTGGAAATTCCATTCTCGCTGCGATTGGTATCTTCCCTAGAAGAAAAAGAAATAGCAAAATCTCATAATTTACGATCTATTCATTCAATATTTCCCTTTTTCGAGGACAAGTTATCACATTTAAATCATGTGTCAGATATACTAATACCCCACCCCATCCATCTGGAAATCTTGGTTCAAACCCTTCACTCTTGGATACAAGATACTCCTTCGTTGCATTTATTGCGATTCTCTCTCTACGAGTATTGGAATTCAAATAGTCTCATTACTCCAAAAAATTCCATTTCCCTTTTTTCAAAAGAGAATCAAAGATTCTTCTTGTTCCTCTCTAATTCTCATTTATATGAATGTGAGTTCATATTCATTTTTCTCCGTAAACAACCCTTTCATTTACGATCAAAATCTTTTGGATCCTTTCTTGAGCGAACACATTTCTATGCAAAAATAGAATATCTTGTAGTAGTGCTTTGTAACGATTTTCAGAAAACCCTATGGTTGTTCAAAGACCCTTTTATGCATTATGTCAGATATCAAGGAAAATTGATTCTGGCTTCAAGGGGGGCTCGTCTTCTGATAAAGAAATGGAAATCTCACCTTGTCAACTTTTGGCAATGTCATTTTGACTTGTGGTCTCAACCGGCCAGGATCCATATAAAGCAATTATATAATCATCCCTTCTATTTTCTGGGCTATCTTTCAAGTGTACGACTAAACTCTTCGGTGATAAGGAGTCAAATGCTAGAGAATTCGTTTCGAATAGATACTGCTATTAAGAAATTCGAGACCGTAGTCCCAATTATTCCTCTGATTGGAT